TTGTATCCCTTCTAAAGCTAAAGGAATATTGAAGTTGAAAAAAAATCAACTAATCGTTTGAATCCTTGTTTTAGAGTCTATAAATTATATGCCCTTTGGTTGAATCATAACGACTTATTAAAATTTTTACTCTATCTTCCAGTAGTATACGTATAAAACTACGCCGAATCCTTCCTGTACCATAATCTAGAATCCGATCTTTATTATCTAACCGAATCTTAAATATACCATTCGGAAGTGATTCAGTAATTAAACTTCCAGGAATCCATTTTTCTTCTTTTATTCCAGGTAAAACCTCTTTGAAGTATTAACTAATGTAGGAGTAGAGTGATATTAGAAACCCGCTCTTTCTCTTTTTTTTCACAAATAAATAGTAAAGTTCCATATCTAAGTTGGATAGAAGAAAGCTTACCATATATAACACAAAATTTCTCCACCAATTCTTTCTAGTCGGGCCTCTCGGTCCGTTATTATACCCCGAGAAGTAGAAAGAATTACAATCCCCATCCCGCCTAAAATTCTAGGAATTCGTTGATAGTTCGAATAGATTCGTAGACCGGGTCGACTGATCCGTTTTAAATTTAAAACGGTTTTATATGGCCCTTTCCTATTCCTTCTATGTCGTAGGGTTAAAACCAAAAAATATTTGTTGCTTTCTTGATGTTTCCTCACGTTTTCAAGAAAACCTTCTCTTAACAGTATTTTAACAAGGTTTTCGGTGATGTTAGTAGATAGTATTCGAACCGTTCCCTTTCTATTCATGTCAGCATTGCGTATAGAAGTTATTATATCAGCAATAGTGTCTTTACCCATGATAAACTAAAATTATTGTTGCCCCCGAATTTTGATATAATCAACATGCTTTTTTTTCTTTATATATATATTTCTATTTTTTGAATTGTTAAAGATATATGCGTGAGACAAATCTACTAATTAATTTTATCTATTTTATTCAAATGTTATAACTATATTATAGTCTCATCTTTATTATACTTATAGTACTTCAGGCGCTAATGAAACTATTTTAGTGAAATTTAACTGTCTCAATTCCCGTGCGATCGCACCAAAAATTCTAGTTCCTTTGGGATTTCCTTCTTGATCAATAACAACCGCAGCATTGTCATCATATCGTAGTATCATACCGTTGTCACGTTTGAGTTCTTTACAAGTACGTACAATTACAGCTCTGATCACTTCAGATTTTTCTAAAGGTGTATTTGGTATTGCTTCCTTGATTACAGCAACAATAACGTCACCAATATGGGCATATCGTCGATTACTAGCTCCTATGATTCGAATACACATCAATTTTCGGGCCCCGCTGTTGTCTGCTACATTTAAATGGGTTTGAGGTTGAATCATATCATTTTTTTTATTTGCTCTTTTGATGCAAAGGGGCGAAGTAAAAAAAAGAAATATTGTTTGTCCAAAATAAATAAAAAAAAAAAGAAACCTACAATTGTTTTTTTTATTCCAAAGACCTCTTTCCTTTGGTTTTACATTCCTATCCTGAAATAATGAATTGAGTTCGTATAGGCATTTTGGATGCCGCTATTGAAATAGCCTTTCTGGCTACATTTTCTGCTACTCCGCCCATTTCATAAAGTATTCTACCCGGTTTAACGATAGCTACCCAATATTCGGGAGATCCTTTCCCCGAACCCATACGCGTTTCCGCGGGTCTTACTGTAACTGGTTTGTCTGGAAATATGCGTACCCATATTTTTCCACCGCGGCGCACATTTCGTGTCATTGCTCGCCGCCCTGCTTCTATTTGTCTAGATGTGATCCACGCGGGTTCAAGTGCCTGAAGAGCATATCTACCGAAGCAAATACAATTACCTCTATAAGATATTCCTTTCATTCTTCCTCTATGTTGTTTACGGAATCTGGTTCTTTTGGGGTTATAGTTGATGGTTGTTTATCAATTCATTCCATCTCTACTACAGAACCGGACATGAGAGTTTCTTCTCATCCAGCTCCTCGCAAATGAAACAATTATAAAATAATATACATGTATTTAATGAAAAATATACTGAATCGTGGGATTCATCGAGATTTTATCTAATCTATTATTTTATCTAATCTATTATAAATTTGTATATCTTATTTTGATAATTTATAATTTTTTTAATTAATTAAACATCTATTCTATTTTTCTATTTATAGTTATAGATAATTATTTTCTAGATTATTTAGAGATAATGTTATAGATAATATAATGTCATTTTGTTATAACGAGTCTTTATTTTGTTTTGTCTTTTTTATTATCATATCGGATCGACCAAAATTTATAAATCCAATAAAATCAAAACTTTCGCGGGCGAATGTTTACTCTTTCAACATCTATTTTAGTTGTAGGGTTATCCCATGACATGACCTTTCAGAATAAAAGGGGATTGGTCCCGGGTTTGTTCCGCCATCCTACCCAGTGAATCATTAGGATTCGTTTTCAATAGAATCTTATGCATCCACAGGTTTCGTCGTTCCCATCGCTTCT